CTATAACTGACTCCGTTGAGTTCACCACCATAGAACTCAACAGTTACACCTACTTGTTCAACGCTATACTTCGATTCCGCTCTTCGAAAAGGAATGTCAGCTCTAACAATTCCGTCCCCATCTATCAAAACGACAGGAAATGTCTCAAAAAAGGTAGGCATACGACGTACAAAAAGTTCATGTCCGTCTTTATCTCGAAAAACAGGGTGCCCTAACCATCCAACAGCTATTCCATCGCCATTGTCCATTGAACCGGCTCTAAATAATCCTCCTTTTGCCGGATTATTGCCAATGTAATCATAAAAAGCTAATTTATCGGGAATTTTTGACCAAGCTTCCGATAAACTTTGATTTTTGGCTAGCCCAGCACTTACTCTTCGATATATTTCTTGCTGAAAGTATCCCTGATCCCATTGATAACGAGTGGGGCCAAATAATTCGATCGGAGTAGTTGCTGAACCATACCACATAGTTCCGGCAACAACAAAGGCTGCAAAAAAGACAGCAGCAATACTACTCGAAAGAACGGTTTCAATATTACCCATACGTAATCCTTTGTATAAACGTTGAGGCGGACGGACACTAAGATGGAATAGACCTGCTAATATGCCTAATGTCCCTGCTGCAATATGATGAGAAGCTATTCCTCCTGGAACAAAAGGATCAAAACCTTCCACACCCCAGGCTGGACTTATCGGTTGTACTTTTCCAATTAGTCCATAAGGGTCGGATACCCAGATTCCGGGACCATACAAGCCTGTTACATGAAATGCACCAAAACCAAAACAAGCCGCTCCGGAAAGAAATAAATGAATTCCAAAAATCTTAGGCAAATCCAAAGAAGGTTTTCCTGTACGTTCATCAGAAAATATTTCTAGATCCCAATAGACCCAATGCCAAATAGCAGCTAAAAAGCACAAACCAGAAAACACAATATGTGCTCCGGCGACACCTTCGTAACTCCAAATACCCGGATCCGTTATAGTCCCCCCTGTAATACTCCAACCGCCCCATGAATTGGTTATTCCTAAACGAGTCATGAACGGTATAACGAACATACCCTGTCTCCACATTGGATCAAGAACGGGATCAGAGGGATCAAAAACTGCTAATTCATATAGAGCCATCGAACCAGCCCAACCGGCAACCAGAGCTGTATGCATTATATGAACAGAAATCAATCGACCGGGATCATTCAATACGACAGTATGAACACGATACCAAGGCAAACCCATGGAAATACCCCTTATTATCAAAGAAAAATAATACTATGTAACTTTATTGCATTAGAAAAAATTATGATTATGCAATGGACCCCTTCAATAGATTATCTCGAAACAAGAGTTCATATTTGTTCTATTCTGTTGGTAATATAGGAACAAAGAGAAACAAATCTATTCTATATCTGATAAGTATCAATACGCAACGGGAAGTTTATACCATCTTGTTGTTTCAGTAAATACTTTGCTACTTGGTGATTTTATATTCTTAATCTAGGTATAATATATGCCAAGGTTGCTTTTCTGAACTACGTTTCCACATCAAAGTAAACCATAATACTTTATTTTTTCTTTTATTTTATGCCTATTGGTGTTCCAAAAGTTCCCTTTCGAAGTCCTGGGGAGGAAGATGCATCTTGGGTTGACGTATAGTGCGACTTGTCAGATATATTGGGTCGTATGGTATTTCCCCGTTCTCTCTCCCGATTGAGATATCCTCCCTTTCGCCCAATAAAGATTTTTTGCGTCATAAAAAATTTGGAGCGTGAAAGGCAATTAGATCTTTTTTTTGAGTTTTAAGGGGAATTCAAATTAACATTATCAATTAGAATAATTTATGGTTGTTTCGGTTAAATGAAGTATCCAGGCTCCGTTTATGAAAAAACCAATTAATATTTAAGATTACTACTTGTTTTATACATTTTATTTACTTTAACTAAAAATAAAATTTATTTTCAAATATAAAATAAAAAAATACACATAAAATATGTGGTATTGGAAAAATTTGTCCTATATGTGCAAATCTAAATCGGGCAGATCTTTACCCGGAGTAGAACATAAACCTAAAAAAATTCAAAAGGCCCATTCAAGAACAAGAAAATGATATCGTGATTTGGAATGGATCTCGATGAACTGATACATCAATGAAAAGAAAGTTAAATAAGTTTATAGTAAATTTTATTATGAGTAATTGGGTTTAAAGGCGCAAAACCTAATGTTTTTTGTTATAACATTAGAGTTTTTAAAACCTCTAACAAAATGAAAAACGAATCAAGTCTACAAATTGATTTTTTTTTTCAAAAGTTTTTTGAACCGTATGCATAAAAAGGTGCATGTACGGTTTATAAGGGATGCATTTTATCCTAATCAACCGACTTTATCGAGAAAGATTACTTTTTTTAGGCCAAGAGGTTGATAGTGAGATCGCGAATCAACTTATTGGTCTTATGATATATCTCAGTATCGAGGATGATACCAAAGATTTGTATTTGTTTATAAATTCTCCTGGCGGTTGGGTAATACCTGGAGTAGCTATTTATGATACTATGCAATTTGTGCGACCAGATGTACATACAATATGTATGGGATTAGCCGCTTCAATGGGATCCTTTATACTGGTCGGAGGAGAAATTACCAAACGTTTAGCATTCCCTCACGTTTGGCGCCAATGAGTTTTTTATTTGAGAGAAAAACGAATACTATGCCTTCACCATATTAATTAAATTAATTTTAAAATGAAGTAATAATAGCATGGCACTTTGAATTCGATATGATAACTTTTTTCTCTATTTTTTTTTTCAAAGCATTAGATTTTAGATTATATATCGAAGGGGTAGTATGAGATGAAGAATATTCCCTATTTTTTTATTGGGAGTCCGTTTCAGCGTCACAAACTTTTTTCATATCAAAAGACTCTTAATTAAAATAAAATTTATATTTGAAAAAGTATAAAAAAGCCTTTTTTCCTTCTTTAATTCGGATCAAAAATAAACTTTGGGATTGCTTAGAAAAAATAAAAAGCAACGGAGCCACCATAGTATTTTTTTTTACTCCTGCCGAAAAGAAGGGTGGTAATTGGATCATTTAATAATTGGGATCGGATTGATTTTTTATTTCAAGGAATAAAGTAAATTCCATTATAAAGCCGTATGCAATACGAAAAAAATGCACGTACGGTTGTTTAATATATCTAAATCTAATTTTTCTCTTTGCCTCGTCGCAATCCCCTTTAAGGTATAACATCAGGGTAATGATTCATCAACCTGCTAGCTCTTTTTACGAGGCTCAAACGGGAGAATTTATCTTGGAAGCGGAAGAACTATTGAAATTACGCGAAACTCTCACAAGGGTTTATGTACAAAGAACAGGCAAACCCATATGGGTTGTATCCGAAGATATGGAAAGGGATGTTTTTATGTCAGCAACAGAAGCCCAAGCTTATGGAATTGTTGATCTTGTGGCGGTCGAATAAAAAAAAATAGTTTTAAGTTTAAAATTTTATCTTGTCACTGGGTTTATCTTATGATTCTATTAACTAGAAATGCATTCGGTTAGGATTGATCTAAACCAGCTTTTCAGCATTATTTATATAATTTATCATGCCAACAATTAAACAACTTATTAGAAACACAAGACAGCCAATCAGAAATCTCACTAAATCCCCCGCTCTTCGGGGATGCCCGCAGCGTCGAGGAACATGTACTAGGGTGTATGTGTGACTCGTTCAGATTATGAGCTGGAACAAAAGCCAACGAAACTAAAAAAATTTTTCTAGTATCAATGATCCATACGGATGAATAGAATAAAATTGAAAAGATGACGTTCTAAAAACATGTGTATGAAATTTATGGTTTCTATTAGTGTAAATAAAAAATTTCTGTTGGTAGCGTTAACGTTATCCATTTAGCGGGGAATCCTTTTTTAAAAGAAAAAGCTTATTTGTAAGAACGGACTAATAGGGTCAGCTATCCAGCTAACTTTCAAAATGAAATACCGTTACTGTATAGGGAGATCTAATTGTGAAAGACCTATTACTGCATAGGTAGAGCCAAAAAAAGTTTGAACTGTACAAGTTATCAATAGACAGAAATGAAGTATTAGAAGCTCCGGTGCATAGAGAGGACCTGACCGTTTAAGAAGGAACCATAGAAACGAAGGAACCCACTATATCTATTTATTGACTTTTTTTATATTTGATATATTATTACAATATCGTAGTTTTTTTTATTTCAAGACAAGATGCAATGTCGAAAAAAATAAAAAAACCGTGGTCAGGAAGGTTATAGCAGCAAAAGCCATTGGGATTTTTTTTATACATTGGAAAAATCCGTTTTGTTATTAATACACTAGGAGGGGAGAAAAGAATAACTAAACGAAATAAAATCAATTAGTTATTCATCAAAGTTTCATTTATTCAATGACTAGAGTTAGACGAGGCTATATAGCTCGAAGACGTAGAAAAAAAATCCGTTTATTTGCATCAACCTTTCAGGGGGCTCATTCAAGACTTACTCGAATTATTACTCAACAGAAAATAAGAGCTTTAGTTTCGGCTCATAGGAATAGAGATAGGCAAAAGAGAGATTTTCGTCGTTTATGGATCACTCGGATCAACGCAGTAATCCGCGAAGGGGGGGTATCCTATAATTATAGTCAATTTATCCATGATCTGTACAATAGACAGTTGCTTCTTAATCGTAAAGTACTTGCACAAATAGCTATATTAAATAAGAATTGTCTTTATATGATTTCAAATGAGATCATAAAAAAAGAAGATTGAAAACAATGCCCCGAAAAAATTTAAATTCAATTCCCCGGAGTTTATTCTCCGGGCGTAGGGAATCGCAATTAGTCTTATTTATAAAAAAATGAATTCAAAATTTTACCTTACAACAATAAATTCGGGAGTCTCAGGTTTTTTTAGAACAAAGCCGCAATCCATGTTTTAGGTCAGATTTCTTTTTTGATTCAATTTCATTATTTTTGATTATTATCAATTAAGAAAAAACATATTATTATTTTCATTTGTTATTTAGTTTTTGTTCTAGAACTAGAAGTTCTAGTAGTCGACTCGTTTCTTTCAAAATGTTTCTCATTATTAATAAAAGGTAACAACGATAAAATACGAGCTTGTTTTATAGCAATAGTAATTAATCGTTGTTGTTTCAAAGTTAATCTATTTATTCGCCTAGATAATATTTTTCCTTGTTCACTAATAAATCGACTAATTAAACTCATGTTTCTATAATCAATTTGATCCCCCGGTTGGATGGGGGGCAAACGTCTACGAAAAGACCGCTTGGATTTAATAAAAGGTCGCTTGGATTTATCCATAGTTTGTTTAATTTCTACTTTATATATACCAAAAATACTACTTCGTCATTATAATTTTTTTAGGTCCAGCCGAAATAGGATTTGGTTTGTTTAGTTCTCTTTTATAATATTTTATAATATATATAAAATATAGTAAATAATATAGAATTATAATGAAAATCGTTTTGTCCCCTTCAGTGAATTTAAGGGAATCGTTCGGCTCCATCTATTTTATTTCTCCATGAATTGTATATTTGTAACAATAGGGACAGAATTTTCGCAATTCTAATCGACTAGGTGTATTGTGTCGATTCTTTTGAGTAATATATCTGAAAACGCCCCTTGATTCCTTATTTACACTCTTTCGAATACAACTATTACATTCTAAAATAACTTTTACTCGGACATCTTTCCCCTTCGCCATAAAACTCCTTTTTATTTTTGGTATTTTTGATTCAAACAACTTTTCTATAGTCAAGAAGAAAGGAAAGTAAAAAAAGATGTTGCTAACTCGAAATATAAAAAAACAATTAATAAAGAGTTCATTGCAATAAATAACAATAAATAAATAATAATAACTAATAAATAGAGTAATAGATAGTATATAAATTAAGAACATAGTACGTACTTAAATTTCTACTCATAGTATTTATTTAAGTAGGGTGTATAAACCTCCCTTGTTCTTCTTTAAATTACCCTACTATTATTTTAGGCAATTAAAGAAGAACAAGAAATTCAACTTCACCAAAACTGGAGTTCAGACTCGAATGAAAAAAATTAGTCACAAAAAAAGGATTCTTTCTCTAATCCTCATTACCCCCTTTCCCATGTGAATATAACTAGAATGAAAAAAAGGGGAATGTCAATGCATCTGGGAAAAACCGATTGATTTCTATTAATAAACCCGCTAAAGATCCAAACCATAGAGTACTTAGTACCGGTGCTACGGAAAGATATGTTTTTAGATCTCGCATTGAAAACCCTCCTTCTTAATTGATTTAATGTATAAATTAAAGTATAAAATAATAATACATATCTAATATCTGAGCAGATGTATCTAACGCATAAGCTAAATCAAATAAAAATGGACAAAGATCCAATAGATAAGATAAAAAGAATAGCATACCCTCTGAGCATTCGCGAAAAATTTTTTCTTTTTTCGAAGTTAAGGCAGGTTTTGTTTTCAGCTACATAAATAGATACATACTTTCTATAATATGAAACCAAAAAAAAGACATGGCATGGGAAATTAACAAAAAAATAAGGATGTGGAAAACAAGACAAGGATTCTTTACAATTAAACTATTGTTATTGAATTGAAAGGGATGTAGCGCAGCTTGGTAGCGCGTTTGTTTTGGGTACAAAATGTCACGGGTTCAAATCCTGTCATCCCTACCTAATTACTTTTATTCTAAGAAGTAAGGAGAAATTCATTGAAATTGGACATATGAAATCTCTAATTTTTTCTATATAATAGATTTCATATACAATGCAGATAGAGTTTTGGTAAGAAAACGCTCTTAGTTCAGTTCGGTAGAACATGGGTCTCCAAAACCCAATGTCGTAGGTTCAAATCCTACAGAGCGTGATTCTTGGTAGGTGTGAATTCACGAATTAGACTGAACTTTGACCCTTTTTTTCTAATCCACGGGAGATTAAAAAATTGTAATTAATCAAAAGTCCAACTGATCACCACGTCTGTATTGTAAATATGCAGTTACAAATAATCCCGCCAAAGTAATAGGAATTAGACCTAAAATGATTCCAAATAGAAAAACTTCAATCATTTCAATTTATTTGTTTGAAAAAAAGAAGGGTAATATCTATCCCTAAATATAAATCGGAATTGCCCAGGAATCTCAAGAACCAATAAATTTCAATTGCTACCTATAAAAAAATCCGACAGAACGATTTCTTGAATTGTTTATTCAATAATTAAATTCAAATAAGTCGTATCTTGTTCAGACCTATAAATAGAACGGAAGTTATAGTTAAAGTCGCTAGTAAAAAACCGAAATAACTAGTTAGAGTAGGCATGACGGAGCTAAATGGAATATGTTTTTTTTATGCATATGTTTAAAAAGTACTTACCTAAGGTTTAGTTTTATTTGAAAAGTTTGAGAAAAAAAGAAATAACTTATTATCTGTGACATCTACACATCTCATGATTTTGAATGAACAGATTTAG